TTATAGATGATATGATTTCTCGTAGACTGTCCCTTCTTTTCTACTGGGTTTCGAATAGAAAAATACTTTTTTTGTCGATTGATATTTAATCTAGGTCAAATCCATTAACTTAATTGGGTGATTCCTTTCTATTGTAAAAAATTCCCTAAGTCATGACGCGGGAATTGTCTTATGACTCGTAAATCCGATAAATCCATTTTTTAAATAACTATTCCAGAAACAAATGATCGCTTTTATCACTCTTGTTACCAGCAGATCCTCAGACATACTACTCTCCTTTTATCAAATAATATTATTCTTGAATCTTGTTCGTGAAATAAAAAAAAAAAAATAGTTTTATATATTCTTCGGATTTGTATGTCTAGGAAACTACTATAGGATCCTATTTTTACTTTCTATTTTACATTTATTTCTTTTATTGTTTTCTTTGTTGTATTTTTCTTTCGTTCAGATTAAAAAAACTCCAAAGTATACCTTTTTTGCAGATCGAGGTAAGAAATTCGAATATTTTTTTTATATTTATTTATATCTGTCAGATTTTTTAATATTGTATGGAGTTTTATTAAAAAAATAATAGATTTTAAGTGAAAGTTTCATCCATTAATTGCTTTAAAAATCTCGTATGCATAGATATGAAAATAAAATATTTGATACTCGAAGTCATGATTTGATGGATTTTTCTATTTTTTTTTATAGAATAATTCCTTGTGGAGAAGAGGAGTAGCAATTTATTCCTAGGAACAATAAGATTTAACCCGAAATATCGACAGATTCGTACGGAGTCCCAACCAAAGAGGTATTAAAAACAAAAAAAGATCCACTGTTCGAATTTCATTTCTATCCAATTTGAATATCAGAATAGTGGATATAGTTATGATTCAATAGGTTAGGTCCACTTACTTTTTTTTAGAATCTTTCCTATTTTTTGATTGGAATAATAGAAAATAGGAATAGCTTACAATTAAAGGAAATATCACATTCTAAAAAAAAAGAAATATATATATATAGAAAAGAATACTATATTCACTTTCTAACTAGAATGAGTTTACTCTATTCGAATGATAACAATAATTTATAATTTAATAGAATAAAAATTCTATTTTTTAATGAAATTCAACTATTCCTTAGTTTTTTTTTATTTTATTACAAACAGAAACTTCTTACAAATATCAAAAATATCTCTATTCTTCCTTCAAATAGGAATACTACTTTTGTCATTTTTTGAAAAAAAAAGCCCCTTATCGGATTTGAACCGATGACTTACGCCTTACCATGGCGTTACTCTACCACTGAGTTAAAGGGGCTCCATTTGAGTCAATTCCCGAATAAGGAACCAGCCAATATGAATATGAGTTTAGTACATCTATTTGTTACTGCATATACTCAAATTATATATATATAGATCTATTTTTTGTACATAGCAACTCATTAACGAACAATAAATTGGATTTACCTAGCGAGTATAGTTAATAAAATAATTTTTTGATATTGAATTTGATAAATATCAATGGAATGGATTTTTTCAAAACTGATTCGAATTGAAATCATCTTCATCATAACACGAATTTCATTTCATTGATACATGTACCCACTAATTCAAATATTTCACCGAATCGTTGAAAAATAGGTTCAATTTGTCCTGTCCCTCAACCCAATTCTTATTCATCTCCATCCCTTTTTACGCAATTTCTCGATTAATTCTCGTTTTTTTATTTCCCGGCTTAGTGTGATATAGAAATATACCTAATTAAATCTTCTTAACACTGAATGAAAGTGAAAGAAATGAGGTGTTAATACCGCGCCTGTTCCATTCCAGAAAATAAATCATTCCCAAAAAGGATTCTCTCTTTCTTTTGTTTTCTTTCGCATTATTTTTGTTGAATTATAGATTGGTGATTGGAATGACCAATTTAGAAATCTAAATGATATTTTAGGGAATTCTGAAAGATTGAAAGATCCTTCTGATCGAATCATATCATTCCATTATATTGACAATTTCAAAAAACTGTTCATACTATGAACATAGTAGAATGGCGGTCGGGCAAGTATGCCCCCATCGTCTAGTGGTTTAGGACATCTCTCTTTCAAGGAGGCAACGGGGATTCGACTTCCCCTGGGGGTAGGGTACTACAAAAGGAAATTGATCAGGGATTATCAATAAAGACTAAAATGGATTCTTCCTGGGTCGATGCCCGAGCGGTTAATGGGGACGGACTGTAAATTCGTTGGCAATATGTCTACGCTGGTTCAAATCCAGCTCGGCCCAAAAATTTGCTGATCCACCATGAAATGATATAACCCATTTGGTGTTCTCTGAAAATCACCAATCGGCTCCCATACAGAAGAATAAAATATCGAGTGCTATTTCTTTTTTCCATATTACATAGTTTTTCCACAAATTCGAATTTTGCAAAACTCCTATCGGGATTTATAAGTTTAAAGTCTAAGGAAAGGATTAAAGTAAAAAAAAACAAAAAAGACTCTTTTTTGTTTCCTTGATTCATTTATTTTTCAATCAAGTTAGCAATAAGGAACGGATTGCGAGTAATCCGTGTCGATCTCGCTAAAGTGCAGACCCATAAAAATATCAATATATAATATAAGTCTGCCTCTTTCAGTTACAGTACAGGGTTTCGAATCTCAAATAGAAAAACAAAGGGTTTGAATGAAATTGTAAGAATATGTATGTATGCTATACGACTTTTTCCCTGGGATTGTAGTTCAATTGGTCAGAGCACCGCCCTGTCAAGGCGGAAGCTGCGGGTTCGAGTCCCGTCAGTCCCGATGGATACAAATCCAAAAAATATCAATTGATTTCGTATGTGAAAGGGAATAAAAATAACAAAAAAATATCATTTCTAACAGGGATCCTTTTTTTTTTTTTTTTTCTTTTTTAGTTTAAGGTAAAGGTTCGAACGAAGAAAGAAAAAGGAATTTTTCATTGCATTAGAAAGTAATTTTTTTTTTTTTTTGTATGGATAAAAGATCTTCCTATGTTATACTATTTAATTCTCGACTATGAATTGATTTGATAGCTCAGATATTGTTATTCTTGATATTGATCCGATTTTTTATCATCGAGATAAAATAAAATTTATACCATTGAATTTACTGACGAAAGATTTTTCATTTCTATGGGATTAAATCCCGAAGTATTTATTAGAAATTAAAGAGAAAGAAAACATAGAGATTATGGAAGTCAATATTCTCGCATTTATAGCTACTGCACTCTTCATTCTAGTTCCTACTGCCTTTTTACTTATAATTTACGTAAAAACGGTAAGCCAAAGTAACTAATTTTACTTAAACATGACTTCTGATTTCTTATCAATGCAATGACTGAATAAAAAAAACTGAAAAAAGGATTTCCATTTCGGGTCTTTGTTTAAAATAAAATGATCAGACTACAATCAGCAGAATTCTATGAAATCCATATAGTATAGTAGAAAGAAATCAAATCTATTTCTTTCTACTATACTATCTATTATGATAGGGTAAAAATGGAATGTTTTACTTAAAAAAAAAAGAGGTTTAATATGGACGGACCAATCTATAAATTTCTTTTCATATGGATATATCTATAGATATCTATAAAACAATTGAGACATTTTGATCCCTTAACTCAATTAGTAGTACCCTTAGAGTCCACTTCTTCCCCATACTACAAGGGAAAGGGAAAATGTAAAAACTACCATTAAACCAGCCCAAGCAAGACTTACTATATCCATGTAAATTTTGTCTCCTATCTCTATCAATATGAAGAAATTTTATTTTTATTGTTTACTATTTTTTCTTGTATTATTTTCGTTTTTATTTTTCACTAAAAATTTTATATTCTCTTATAATAATAGTGGAATCGCTGGTACAGAGTCAAAAAAAGATTCCGTCATAACACCATTGACCAAACATCCAATTAGAACATCTAACAAGTTCTTATCTGATTTCTAGTAGAATTGAAAAATATTAAATTAAGCATAAATAAAAAATATCCTTGGAAGTAGTAAGGAAATGAATCGTACTAATAGGTACGAATAAAAAGACCTATGTTTTATTTTGCCCCCCCTTTTCATTAAGTGAAAAGTATAAAATATAGAATTAAGATAGATTTCTTTGCATACTCTTATTTGCATCTCGTATTTTCATTTGATCTAATCCTTATTGTCTCCCGATTCATTCTCTAAAACAATTGGAAAACATCCTCTGAAATTATTTTACTAGAGATTACAAAAAAAAAAAAGAATTTTATTTTTCTTAGAATGGAAATAGAATAGAAATTAGTTTTGAATTGGATTTAATTAATGAAATTTTTATTATTAAAAATAATAAAAAAAGAAATCTAATTAGATAGTTAATTTCATTAATCTAACTAATATGGAATAAATGCAGAAGCGTTCCTATACTTTCCATAAGTTTGTATACAAGGTTTTTCTTCAACACCTTCCCCAACTAAAAATGGAATTTTATTCCCCGTCTGACCTATCCCTATCCAATCTAATTAAAGACCCAAATAAGTAGGTGGACACTCCACTAGTAGTGGAGTAAAAGGACTATCATTTGAAAATTGATCTATTCCTTTTGACTCCTCTAATGAATTTTTCATTGAATCTGAGACGAAAATATTTACAACATTTTAGAGAACAAACTTCCCGATGCTTAGAATTTTGCATCAAACTAGTCTCAAGAGCCCTTTTCCTACACTTGCTTGCGCTGGAAAAAAAGAAAAAGTTTTCTGTATCAACAAAACGGAATAAACTATTTTAATTCTCTTGTCGATCAGGCGACACCCGGATTTGAACTGGGGAAAAAGGATTTGCAGTCCACCGCCTTACCACTCGGCCATGCCGCCAAAATGATACAAAAAAATAAATAGATCCTAATACCCCTCCTCCTCTCACTCTCAAAAAACCAAAAACAGGTTTCTAAAATTATTTTTTTGATGTGTTTGTATCTTAAATTCCGTTTTCTTTAATCCGCTTTTTCTATTGAAAACAAACGTATAC